TTCTGGAACGTATTAATAAGCTAGACCCATACTTCGAGTTGTTTCATGCCATAAATAAACTCGAACACTCAAGAAATCCGTTGGACAGGCGGATTCACATCTCTTACAACCGACACAGTCCTCTGTTCTTGGAGCGGAAGCAATTTGCTTAGCCTTACATCCGTCCCAAGGTATCATTTCTAATACATCTGTTGGGCAGGCTCGCACACATTGAGTGCACCCTATACACGTATCATAAATCTTTACTGAATGTGACATTGGATCTATAAATTTTTAAATGTCAGAAATTTTCGATCTAGTAAACTTGTAAATGAATCATATATTTAGACACCAGATGAATCAATAATTTATCAGAATTTTTATAATCAATCTAATTCTGGATCGACCCGTGTGATAGAACCAAGATACTTTGATTTCTTACATTGATTTTTTACATTTTCGAAAACATGTATTATACGTAATGTATGGTCATGGTAATTATAATTTATGAATATTAGAATTTATATGATTATTAATACTACTTATTCAACAAATTTGATTGATTGATACGAGTTGATTTTCTGTTACGATAAATTGACGAAACAATAGCCGGACCAATAGCTGCTTCAGCGGCTGCAATAGCTATAACAAAAATTGAGAAAATATTTCCTTTTAATTGGCGACTATCAAAAAAATCAGAAAATGTTACGAAATTTATATTAACCGCATTCAATATAAGTTCAAGACACATAAGGGCTCTAACCATATTTCGACTCGTGATCAATCCATAGATACCGATAGAAAATAAGTAGGCACTCAAAACAAGTACATGCTCGAGCATCATTGACCAACTCCTTATCAATTTCGATTCATTTCAATATGAACTGAACAACAATTAAACAGATTCAATTGACTAGAATAAAAAAAAGTACGGAACAAAGGAATATATTCTATTGGTAATAGAATAGATTGAATAAAATAATTTATATTTTAGACATAAAGAACCTTTAATTGAAGGGAAATAAATGTAATAAAACAGAACACAGTTTTATTTGGATTGCTGTTGCCAATTCTATAGATTTATTACTGTCGCGCCACGGCAATTGCACCTATCAAAGCGGCTAAAAGAATTATCGAAACGAATTCAAACGGAAGAAAAAAATCCGTTGATAAATGAATTCCAATTTGTTGACTATTACTTATCAAATCTTGTTCTATAATCTGGTTTGATCTTGTAGTCCAAATAATCCCGTACCATGACGTATCTGTAATAGTAATCATGAGTAAAACAAAAATACTTGTACAAACTGGCAAAGTAACCCCATCCCCAACGGTCCAAAGATTCAAATCTTTGTAATATTCTGAACCATTCATAAACATCACAGCAAATACGATTAAAACATTTATAGCTCCCACGTAAATAAGAAGTTGTGCAGCAGCTACAAAATAGGAGTTTAATAGAATATAGAATAAGGATATACAAACAAGAACCAGTCCCAATGAAAAGGCAGAATAAATGGGGTTGGTAAATAATACCACTCCCATACCTCCTAGTATAAGAACCGATCCCAGAAAGACTAAAAGAAAATCATGTATTGGTCCGGGCAAATCCATTATATGTAAAATAAGAGATAAATAAATCGAAATGTTTTTCATGACCTTATTGAAATCCGAACAGAAAAAAAATTATAATTTTTGAGCAATTCCTAATTAAATCCTAAGGGATATGAATAAATGTAAGTACAATTATTGGACTAATTTAATTCGTTATCTGAAAGAGTAGTTCTCATTTGAAACTATATATGTAAAAATAATTACAGATATATTAATTAATGGATTAATTAATGGATTTTCAATCCAAATTAAGACGTGATTCTTAACCAACTAATCAATAGTTGGGATTTTTAGTTATTGACCAAACAAAACGAAAGAAACCCGATTCCTTTAGATTAGATCAAAAAAAAAAAAAATGAACCTTAGTATTATTTATTAGTAAAGTAATAGTCTTAGTAAAGTAATTATAAATTATTCTTTAATCAAGAGATTTACTTATTTTTTTTTTTGAGGCGAATTAAAAATTGTTCGAATTGTATAATCGTCAATTACTGACATTGGTAAACGACCCAAAGCAATTTGATTATAATTCAATTCGTGACGATCATAAGTAGAAAGTTCATATTCTTCAGTCATTGATAAACAATTTGTTGGACAATACTCAACGCAATTACCACAAAATATACAGACTCCGAAATCAATACTGTAATTAAGCAACCGTTTCTTGCGAATATCAGTTTCCAATTTCCAATCAACAACGGGTAGATCTATAGGACATACACGAACACATACTTCACAAGCAATACATTTATCAAATTCAAAATGGATTCGACCGCGGAAACGCTCCGCGGTGATTAATTTTTCATAAGGATATTGAATAGTTACAGGTAAACGATTTGCGTGAGATAAAGTAATCATGAAACTTTGACCAATGTACCTTGCAGCTCGTACTGTTTGTTGACCATAATTCATGAACCCAGTTACCATAGAGAACATATCATTAATATATATTATGAATAATTTTATGTTTGTTTATTTCTCTTGTTTGAGACAAGTTGTAAATTTACCTTACAGCGAAAAGAGTTGGGAAGAAGTTGTTAATAATAGATTACCGAGAGAAATAGGTAAAAGAAATTTCCATCCAAGATTCAATAGTTGGTCCATTCTTAGCCTCGGTAAAGTCCATCTTGTTGTGATAGGAATGAACAAGAACAAATAAGTTTTAGCTAATGTAATAAAGATACCAATTGTCGCTCCAAAAACTCCACATGTTTTATTTATTTCAAAAAGCTCAGAAACATATATGTCCGGAATAGAGATATTCCAACCTCCCAAGTAAAGAACTGTTACAAATAATGAAGAAACTAATAGGTTTAGATAGGAAGCAACATAAAATAAACCAAATTTTATACCCGAGTATTCGGTTTGATAACCTGCTACTAATTCTTCTTCTGCTTCGGGTAAATCAAAAGGTAATCTCTCACATTCTGCTAGGGAAGAAATGATAAAAATGATAAACCCTATAGGCTGACGCCACAAATTCCATCCCCAAAAACCGTATTTTGATTGCGCCTCAACTATATCAATTGTACTTGAACTGTTAGATAATTATAGTCGGTGATACCATTACTGTTATCATCGCTATTACAGAACCGTACATGAGATTTTCACCTCATACGGCTCCTTAAAGGCCAGAAATAAATCTAAGGATCGCGTCAGTATTATTTTATCTTGGTACGTTTGTAGGATGTATAAAGTAAAAATCTATTGGACGGTCCTAAATTAGACCAATTGAATTCTGTCTGTTATAATTATTTAATAATAAATAAAAAAGTACTTCTGAATCGATCTCACCCTTTCTTTAACTTTAATAATTTCAATAAGAATTAAAATTCTTCTTTGTTGAGTAATAACTTAATTCTTCAATAAAATACTTCTTGTAGAAATATCAATAACCCGTTTATTTCACGTACGAAAAAAATTCTATAATTAATTCATGAATTATGACACAAATTCTATATCTATTAATATGTATCTGGGAAATAAAAAAGGTATCTTTTTTTTTTTTTTTTTATTGGAATTGGATTTCTTTCTCTTTTTTTCGTTCCTATTCTTCTTTCTATTTCTGAGAAAAAGGGGGCTTACAAAATAAAGTAAAGGATTATTTCGTTCCCAATAGTTATTTATTTAATCGGTGGATAGGAGCATACTCTGGATTGGAATCGTGTCGTGGGGAGTATTGCCTGATCATTTCTACCAACTTAAAGCCCCAATGAGTATTCTTTGTTTGTATATTATGTAAAAATGTCCTTTTGGAGAATTTACATAATCTCTATTACTAATCCTTTACATATCTTGGTGTTTCTAACCACCCACTCGTTTTTGTTCAACCCCCCCCCCCTGTGGTAATACATACAAATGATAGTGAAAACTCAATACGGTTGATCTTTTGAGCCCGCTTCAAGTCAGGATGACTAATCAACCAATCTTGGGGGAAACGGTCGCTTCTGTTTATGTTTATTTCCGCTTAACTCTCTAACTCTTATACATAGAAAATGAGACTCAATCTTTTTACTGCGAATTTATATATAAGCTGTTTTCTTTCACTCATATAACTATTTGATTTAGTTCATCAACCCGAATAATGAATAAAAAAAATGAAGATATCTACTTAATTCATTCCAACCCTTTCTTTGATTTGAAAGGAAGGAATAAAGAAAAGTTTATGTCTATGTATCAACGAATCGCACGTAGAGATATTGATAACACACATAAAGTTAATGGTATTTCATAACTAATCGATTGAGCAGCAGCTCGTAGACCACCTAAAAAGGAATATTTATTATTTGACCCGTATCCTGACATAAGAAGTCCAATTGGAGCAATACTAGAAATGGCAATCCATAAAAAAACACCGATATTGAGATCCGCTAAAACAAGGTGATAGCCAAAAGGAGCTACTGAATAGCTTACTAAAATTGATATGACTGCTATGGATGGCCCGATACTGAATAAACGGGTATCCCCCCTAGATGGAAGAAGATTTTCTTTGAAAATTAGTTTTGCCCCATCTGCTAGAGCTTGAAGAATTCCAAAAGGGCCGGCGTATTCAGGTCCAATACGTTGTTGTATCCCTGCGGATATTTCTCTTTCTAACCATACAATTACCAGTACGCCTATTGTGATTCCCAATACAAGAGTCAAAATAGGAATAAGCACCCATATAATTCCATAAACCTCTTTTAAAAACTCTAATCTAGAAAAAGAATCAATATCTTGTACTTCTGGTGTATCAATTATCATTTCAACGATCAACTTCTCCCATAATGATATCTATACTACCTAGTATCGTCATAATATCAGCCAATTTCATTCTTTTAACTAACTGAGGAAGAATTTGCAAATTGATAAAACCCGGGGGGCGGATTTTCCATCTCCAAGGAAAACCACTCTGATCCCCTATCAGAAAAATTCCCAGCTCTCCCTTTGGGGCTTCGACTCTCACATAAAGTTCTTGTTTCGGCAATTCAAATGTAGGAGAAGGCTTTTTACTAATAAATCTATATTCAAAATCATTCCATTCCGGATTCCTTTCTCTATCAAAGTATCGTATTTCTAAATTCTCATAGGGTCCCCCTGGAATTCCTTCCAGAGCCTGTTGAATAATTTTTATAGATTCTATCATTTCACCAATTCGGACTAGATAACGAGCCAATGAATCTCCTTCTTTTTGCCACTGTACCTCCCAATCAAATTCGTCGTAACATTCATAATGATCAACTTTACGAAGATCCCATTGTATTCCGGAAGCTCGCAGCATTGGTCCCGATAAACCCCAATTTATTACTTCCTCTCTACCAATAATGCCTACTCCCTCGACTCGTTCTAAAAAAATAGGATTTCGTGTAATAAGTTTTTGATATTCAGCAACTCTTGTTAAAAAATAATCGCAGAAATCCAAACATTTATCTATCCAACCATGAGGTAGATCGGCCGCTACTCCTCCGATACGAAAATAATTATGCATCATTCTCATACCGGTGGCAGCTTCGAATAGATCATATACTAATTCTCTTTCTCTGAAAATATAGAAAAAGGGAGTTTGTGCACCAATATCCGCCATAAAAGGACCAAGCCATAACAGATGAGAAGCTATACGACTCAACTCCAACATAATTATTCTGATATAGCTAGCTCTTTTAGGTACTTGAATATTTCCCAACTGTTCCGGTCCATTTACAGTTATTGCTTCTGTGAACATAGTAGCTAAATAATCCCAACGTGTTACATAAGGCAAATATTGTATAATTGTTCGGTTTTCCGCAATTTTTTCCATCCCTCGGTGTAAATAACCCAATATTGGTTCACAATCAATAACATCTTCACCATCTAGAGTAATGATGAGTCTAAGAACACCATGCATTGATGGGTGGTGGGGGCCCATATTGACTATCATGAGGTCTTTTCTTGTAGCTGGTATATTCATCGGTTTTTCCTCGATTCATTCTTTCATGAATTGCTGAAAACGAAAAAAAGTTCATTAAAATTCAAGATCTAATAAATCAAATAATTTAAAATGCCTCTTCAAATTAACGGGTTTTTGACTCCCGAATATCCAACCGATTAATTAATTCTTTATAACATATTCTATTTTTCTTTGACAAATAAGACAGCAGTCGTTGGCGTTTTCCCAGAATTTTACGTAAACCTCTCTGAGATAAATAGTCTTTTTTGTGTAATTCTAAATGTGAAGTAAGTCTTCGTATCCTATTGGTGAAACTAACTATTTGAAATTCAGTGGATCCTCTGTTTTCGTCTTTTTCTTCTTGTGAAATAACTGAGATGAATGGATTTTTTACCATAAAATGAAATCTTCTCGCCCCCCTCTTTTTATTTTAAGAAATTTTTATTGATAGATATCTTTATTGATCAGTAATAATAATGCCTCTCATTTTTATTTTGTATATACAAAAATATTAATTTTGTTATTAATTTATAATTTTTTTTAATAAAATTAAATTTTTATTTATTTGGATTTGAAAAGGGTATACATAAAGGATGGTTGTTTTCTGCACTCACAAAAGATAAAAATTTAGACCTAAAATAATAATATTTTGTTGATTCATTTCTAGATCAAATTGATATGTCATTGAATTAGTATCGTGTATCAGAATGGAACGATGGAATGTAAGACAATGCGTGTGTGCATCTCTTTGTCGTCATAGATCAGATATAGTATGGGAAATATAGCAAAAATGTACTATTAATGCATTTTAAATCGCGGATACATATGTACCCTTACCATACTGAAACGACTGCCATTATTGGTATTAAACCAATAACGATTCATACAAGCCAAATCTTCTAATCGATAATTGGGCCAAAGAAATAACTTAAATTTAATAAGTTTTTTTTTATAGTTTTTGCTTTTATCCAAAACTTGACTGTTTACCTTATTCCCATTACAAAATGCTGCATTTCTATGTCTATTCTCAGAATTGAAACAAATTAGAATTCTCAATTCTCTACGACGTCTAGGTGATAAAATATTTTCAGGAACAAACAAATCATAATGATTTTTATCTCTATTTCCAGTCATCTTTTGATGTTTTGTAATGGCTTCATCAGAATTCTTATCGGCATGTTTTTTTTCTCGGTATCTTTGATTAATTTGGTGTTTGCTTTTATGAACTAATGAAATACCGATGGTTTGATAGATAATAAATTTTCCATCATTTTTTATAGATAGACGAATTGGTTCAATAATCAAAATTCCCCTTTTAATCAATTCTGTAAGAGTTAAATCTTTCTGAATCATCAGAATATCCGGACTCATTTCGCCTCTTTGAATAGAGGATATAGTAATTTCTCTTGGATTTATCAGTCTAAGCAGGAGACAATATACTTTGATGTTATTGCTTATTTTTTTATTTAAAGAATCATCCCATCTCAATTGAAAATGCAAATACCTTTTTAGGAAGAAATCAAACTCCGCTTTTGTATTGATCTTGTATTGCTTTTTATTTCTATTTTTTTTCATGTACGATCCCGTATAATCTTCTTCAACATCTTTTTCTTGGTTTGAAAGAGCTGATTTAAAATCTGCTTGGACCGCGTATTCTTTTTCCCCTTGATTTCGGTTTTCTAATTCAAAAGATTTTTTTGAATTCTCCGATATTGATATAAAAGGATTCCTTTTTTTATTTCCGGCGATGCTTTTGTTTTTACTATCATTTTCATTTATATTAGAATTTAAAACTAGTAATTTAATTGGTATAACCCACGGTTTAATTTTATACGTATTATAAAGTATCCCCAATTCTGGGAAGAACCAAAATTCCATATTTGATATGGGACAACTTAGTATTTCTTCATTCATCCCCATCCAATCAAAAAGGGTTTTTTGATTGGATAGGTTGATTTCTTGATCTTGCTGAATCGTGAGATAAAAAAGACCCCTCTTATTGATTTTATCAATTATTTGATACTTATTAACCCTAGTCTTAGTATATTTATTACTGTTAGTGTCAGTATCAATATCGATCCAGGCGTCAATATCGACCTTATTTTTAAGACAAAAATGGAAAATTCTCCAATCAAAATATTTTCTATCCGTATTTATCTCCATATCTCTAATATCATCTTCTACTAGATAAGGGATAATAGGAATACCTTCCGGCATATTAAATGATTTTTGTGTATGTGTGTTGTAATTATAAAAAATATCTTGGTTATTTTTTACTTGTAATGGTGATCCATAAATATAAGAGTCCTTCTTATCTTCATAATTAATAGATTTATATGCTAAAATATCATATCTATATTGTTTTTTAAAATTATCTTTTTGATTCAGTAATGAATCTGTTTCGAAATTTTTTTCGTAGTTAATTAATCGATCCTTTTCATATAAATCACATAAATCTTTATTTTGAGACATACAGTGTTGATTGAATATATTTCGCCATTTTTGTGGTACTAATCTAGACCATTTAATATGAGATACATCACATTGATACTGACTCCTTAACCAATTTGTCCATTGATTCATTCCATAATTGCGAAGATTCTTATGTCTTAATTCGGAATGAAATAGTTCTTGTGTTACAACAAAAAAATCCTTTATTTCATTCTTAAGAAAAAGGGACATTCCGTTATATTGAAATACAGATTTTAACTTATATAAGTTAATAAGTTGAGTTTGTGATAATTTATAAAATACATATGCTTGTGAAAAGTAAGATAAGTCGCAAAAAGTCTTTGAATTCTTGTTACTAATATTAGTAAGTGACTTTTTTATAGTCGAAATAAAGGGAATTACACTTTGATTTGTTTTATCAATTCTTTCGTGATTTGCTTCATTATCGTTAATGTATTTATTAATAATTTTTTTTGTTGATTCAAGAAAAAGTTGTGTATTGATGCTAGGAATATTAATGATACATAGAAAGATATCTATGTATATCCTTTCAATGAAATATTTTATAAAATAATGTGACTTACGGATTAATCTAACATTTTGTCTTTTTAATATCTGCCAAATATTTTTTTGTGATTCTGATCCTTTATTATCATAACTTATTTTGTTAGAACTAAAATTTATATCTGGAGTTCCTTTTTTATTTTCTTTTGTAATTTTTTCTATTTGATTTATTATTGTATTTGTTCTATCAGTTAGATCTTGCATTTTTTTTTCTGTTAATGAATAATTTGTCCAACCCTGAGATATAATTTGAATCGACGATTCATGAATCATCCCATTACCAATTATCGAATCTTTTTTAGTTTCACTCAATTCATATACTTCTATTTCTCTCAATCCAAATCCAAATAATATAATTGGGTTTATTTTTGAGAGTTCTTTTATTATTTCTTTTATAAACAGAATGCTTTTAATGATCCATTTTTTTGTTTCTTTTGAGACATTTAGAAACAACTTTTTTTGTTCTTTTAAAATTCTTAGAATTATAAAACATTTCTTTTTCAATTTTTTTAATTTTTTTTTTAGTTCTTTAAAAATGGGTTCAAAAAATGAAAGTTTTTTTCTGGGAGAACCAAAAGGTAGTTCAGTTTCCATTCCAAAAACTGTTAAAAAGCAAAAATCATTTTTTTGATCCTTCTTTTTCATTGGATCATTATAAGGGGCTTGTAGTTTAGATCTGTGCCAAGGTTTAAGACTAAAAGGAAATAGGATCTTGATCTGAATACCGTCTGTTAACCAGTTTTTTGGAAATTCTTTTTCTGATAATTGAACGCCATTATAGGTACATTTAATATGCATTTCTCTATTCCAATCCTTTAAATCCTCAGACCATTCAGGAAATTGAAATAATAGTATACGGACTATATTTTTAGCTATTATCAATGAAGGTAATATAATATATTTTCTAAGAATTGATTGGGTTACTAACAAAAAACCTCTTAGTACTTGAGCAAGTAAAATACTATCCCAGGCTTCTGCTATTTCTAT